GGTCTACATCCATTATGTGGCATAGGGGTTACGTCACGTACGAAACTTAATAGTATACCACTTCTACGAATAGCTCGTAATGCTGCATCTCTTCCGAGACCAGGACCCTTTATCATTACTTCTGCTCGTTGCATACCCTGATCCACTACTGTACGAATAGCATTTCCTGCTGCGGTTTGAGCAGCAAATGGTGTCCCTCTTCTTGTGCCTCTGAATCCACAAGTACCAGCGGAGGACCAAGAAACCACCTGACCTAGTACATCTGTAACAGTCACAATGGTATTGTTGAAACTCGCTTGAACATGAATAACTCCTTTTGGTATTCTACGCCCACTCTTACGTGAACCAATACGCCCATTCCTACGTGAACCAATTCTTGGTATAGGTTTTGTCATATTTTATCATCTCATAAATATGAGTCAGAGATATACGGATATATCCATTTCATATCAAAACAGATCCTTTATTTGTCCATCGGGTCCTTTAGAAAATCCCCTTTTCTTTTTAGAAAGATTACCCTTGTCTCTGTTTATGTCTCGGATTGAAACAAATTACTATAATTCGTCCCCGCCTACGGATCAGTCGACATTTTTCACAAATTTTACGAACAGAGGCCCTTATTTTCATATTTGTTATTCCTTACCTTAATTCCGAATCTACTCCTTGGAAGAAAATAAGTCTCTTGAAATTTTGAACCTCGAATTGTATTCCCACGAAAGGAATGTTTAAAAAGCCACCTACACCTAATCGTTTGAATCTTTGTTGCGAAGTCTATAAATTATACGTCCCCTGGTTGAATCATAACGACTTACTTCGATTTTTACTCTATCTCCTGGTAGTATCCGTATAAAACTTCGTCGGATCCTCCCCGAAACATAACCTAGAATCAGATCTTCATTATCTAAACGAACCCGGAACATACCATTGGGAAGTGATTCAGTAATTAAACCTTCATGAATCAATTTTTGTTCTTTCATTCCAGGTAACCCCCTTGAAGTATCAACTAATGGAGGAGGAGTGATATTAAACAACCCGTCTTTCCTCTCCTTTTTCACAAATAGGAAGTTACGGATCAACTTCGGATACCAGAAGGATCACCATATATAACACAAAACTTCTCCTCCAATTCCTTCTAGTCGAGCTTCTCGATCTGTCATTATACCTCTAGAAGTAGAAAGAATTACAATCCCCATTCCACCTAAAATCCTAGGAATTCGTTGATAGTTGGAATAGATTCGTAGACCGGGTCGGCTGATACGCTTTAAAATATTTCTATATGTTCCTTTCCTATTTCTTCTATGTCGCAGGGTTGAAACCAAGAAATATTTGTTGTTTTCCCGATGTTTCCTAACGTTTTCAATAAAACCTTCTCGTAGAAGTATTTTAACAACGCTTTCGGTCATATTAGTAGATGCTATTCGAACCGTTCCTTTTTTATCCATGTCGGCATTTCTTATAGAAGTTAATATATCGGCAATAGTGTCCCTACCCATGACGAACTATAATTATTGGTGCCTCCTAATTTTGATATAATCAACATGTTCCGTTTTTTTTTTATGTGAATTTTTGATTCTTTATTTATGAATTATTAAAAGTATATGCGTGAAACACAATCTACTAATTGATCCATTTCAGATACCCTACTATATCATGGTCTCATCTACTAGTATTTATAATACCTCAGGAGCTAATGAGACTATTTTAGTGAAATTCAACTGTCTCAATTCTCGAGCGATCGCTCCAAAAACCCGAGTTCCTTTTGGATTTCCTTCTTGATCAATGACAACTGCTGCATTGTCATCATATCGTATTATCATACCGTTGTCACGTCTGAGTTCTTTACATGTACGTACAATTACAGCTCTGATCACTTCTGATCTTTCGAGAGGCATATTGGGCACTGCTTCTTTTATTACAGCAACAATAACGTCACCAATATGAGCATATCGGTGATTACTAGCTCCTATGATTCGAATACACATCAATTCTCGAGCCCCGCTGTTGTCCGCTACATTCAAATGGGTCTGAGGTTGAATCATATCATTTTTTTTTTTGAATCTGTTCTTTCAATGCAAAGGTCGAAGGAAAAAAGAAAGAAATATTGTCTGTCCAGAAATAAAGAAATCCGCGATTGTTTTTTTCATCATAAATACCCCTTTGGTTCCACATCCCTATCCTGAAATAATGAATTGCGTTCGTATAGGCATTTTGCACGCAGCTATTTTAATAGCTGCTCTGGCTACAGTTTCCGATACTCCGCCCATTTCATAAAGTATTCGACCCGGCTTAACAACAGATACCCAATATTCGGGAGATCCCTTCCCCGAACCCATACGGGTTTCCGTAGGTCTTACTGTAACGGGTTTGTCGGGAAATATACGGACCCATATTTTTCCACCACGGCGCGCATATCGTGTCATTGCTCGTCGCCCTGCTTCTATTTGTCTAGATGTGATCCAAGCGGGTTCAAGTGCCTGAAGAGCATATCTACCGAAACAAATATGATTGCCTCGATAAGATATTCCCTTCATTCTTCCTCTATGTTGTTTACGGAATCTGGTTCTTTTGGGGTTATAGTTGATGGTTGTTTCTCAACCTCATCTCTACTACAGAACCGGACATGAGAGTTTCTTCTCATCCAGCTCCTCGCGAATGAAACGATTCAATAATATTACAGATACACATGTATTTATTGAATAATACACTAAATCATGGGATTTATTGATATTGAATCTGTCACGTAGGAATCTGTATATCTTGTATATATAGCTAGACGTATATTTCTATATATAGAAGATAATGCCTTTGCTTTATTTTTATAACGAACCCTTGACCTTTACCGAATCGGCCAAAATTTTGCAATTCAATAAGGGTTTCGCGGGCGAATATTTACTCTTTCAATATTTGTTTCATTCGTAGGGTCAACCCATGGCCTCTCAGAATAAATCAATTGGTTCCTGGTTGGTTCCGCCATCCCACCCAATGAATCATTAGGATTCGTTTTCAATAGAATCTTCTGCAGTCACAGGTTCCGTCGTTCCCATAGCTTCTCCATTAATGGCTAGGCCTGAACTCTGCAATGGAGCTCCTCAATTCAAGTTCGTTCCCAAGTCAATCTCCTCAGTCTCTATTGACTCGAGGCTCTTTATTATTGGTATTTTTCCTATGAACCGTATTCATCTAATTATGGACGAATCAGTATTGATGCTTTATCACACTGCCTTTTATGAGATGATTCATAATAGACCATACATATTGGAATCATATACCATTGATATTCTCCTTCTCTCTTTCTCTCGCCCTTCCATTTACCCACATCCCTCTATTTTCGCTTCACAATCCATAATCAGATTGATTTTTCCTTTATGGAAAAAAGATTTCAGTTGCTACAACTATATGATTGACACATCATATAGTGACTGGTTCCTTGGATCTCGATAATACGAAGCAATGAGCTGGTTCTAAGTTCTATAGTTATTAGTTAGGGGCCAGTCCTTTTTTTTTTGAATCCCAACTCTAAAGAAAAACCAACGAGTCACACACTAAGCATAGCAATTCTACCAAATGATCAATCCAATTTTTATTCAACCCTATAGAATTAGAATTGCTCATTTTTCATTGAAGGGAAAAAGAATAGTTTGTCGTTTTTTGTTCTATCACTGGATAGAATGGCAAGGAAAGGCCCATTATTGCTCGTCTACAAATATCCAAATTTTGATGCCTAATACCCCATAGATAGTTCGAACTGTATAGGAACAATGATCAATTTTAGCTCGAATGGTTTGTAGGGGAACCCTACCTTCTCTGATCCATTCGACACGTGCAATTTCTTTTCCGTCGATACGTCCTGCAATTTGCACTTGAATTCCTTTTGTATCCGCTTGTTCAGTTAATTCAATAGCTTTTTTCATTGCCTTTCGAAAGGAAACTCTATTCTTTAATTGTAGAGCTATATATTCTGCAAGAATATTAGGTTGTCCATAAGGTTTTGCAACTCTTGTGATAGCAATGTTAAGTCTCCGGTTCACAGAATTAAATCCTTTTTGTACATTGATCTGTAATTCTTCGATTCCTCGTGTTCGACCCTCTATTAACAAATTTGGAAATCCAATATAGATTATGACCTGTATCAGATCGATTTTTTTTTGAATCTCTATATGTGCAATTCCTTCGAAACCCGAGGATATTCTCCTATTTTTTTGTACATAATTCTTGATACAATCTCGTATTTTTTCATCTTCCTGGAGACCTATGGAATAATTTTTTGGTTGCGCGAACCAAAGGGATCTATGCTTTTGGTTTTCCCCACCAAGTCGGAAACCAAGGGGATTTATTTTTTTGCCCATATTTTTCTTCTCTCTCTTTCTCTTTTTTTTCTCTCTCTCTCTCTTTCTCCAAATATCTCTCTATTATAGGATCTTTCCATTGATCCTTTGTTTCTAAATATATATCCTGATCCGTTTTCTTTTTCGAGCTATCCCTCACTACAATAATGATATGACAGGTGGGTCTTTTTATCGGATAACTACGTCCTCGAGCCCGAGGTTTTAACCTTTTCACGATAGTACCCCCATTGACTTCGGCTTTACTAATGACTGAATCAGCTTCGTTGAAACTTTTATTGTGACTAGCATTTGCTGCTGCAGAATAAACCAATTTAAAAATGGGATAAGATGCTCGATAAGGCATGAGTTCCAGTAGCATAAGTGTTTCCTCATAGGAACGCCCACGAATCTGATCAATGACTCTTCGTGTTTTGTGAGCAGACATACATACATTTTCAGCTAAAGCTTTTACTTGTGTACTTAAGATCCTCTTCGTCTCTATCTTTTGCAAGACCTTCTTCCACCTTCTCCATTTTGCCATAATCACCTCCCACCAATGAATGATAAGCACCTATTTCACTTTATTAACGACGAGATTTATTATCGTTTTTCGCGTGTCCCTTGAAAGTCAGAGTAGGTGCGAATTCTCCCAATTTGTGACCGACCATACGATCT